GAAACTGAACTTCCTTTTGGTTCTCCCAGAAAACAACTTTCATTTTTTGAACCTATTTTTAAAGAACTCAAAAAAAAACTTATAAAATTCAAAAAGAAGTGTTTTAGAATTCTAATAATTTTAAAAGAAAGAACAAAATTATTTATAAATGTCTCAAAAGAAAGAAGAAAATGGGTTATTACAAATATTCTATTTATAAAAAAAATAATAAAAGAACTCTCAAAAATGAACCCAATTCTACTAGTTGGATTAAGAGAAATAGAACTATATGAATTGAGTGAAAGCAAAAAAGAAAAAAAATTGATAATCGATAATGAAATAATTCATGAACCGTCCATTAACATTCAATCTACAAATTGGACAACTTTTTCATTAACAAAAAAAAAAATACAAGATTTAACTGATAGAACAAACACAATTATAAATCAAATACAAAAAATTTCAAAAGACAACAAAAAAGGATTTATAAGTCCACATATAAATATTAGTTCTAACAAAATGAGTTATGATGATAAAAGAGTGGAATCACCAAAAAATATTTTGCGGCTATTAAAAAGAAGAAATATTAGACTAATACGTAAATCAAATTATTTTATAAGATTTTTCATTGAAAGAATATATATAAATATCCTTTTATTTATCAGTAATATTCCTAGAATAAATGGACAACTTTTTTTTTATTTTTTTGAATCAAGAAAAAAAGATTTTAATAAATATAGCTCCTATAATAACTATATTTACAATAATGAAATAAATCAAGAGAAAATTGATAAAACAAATCAAAATATAACGCAGTTTATTTCGACTATAAAAGAGTCACTTTCTAATTCTAATATTAATAATAAGAACTTACAAACTTTTTGTGACTTATCTTATTTGTCACAAGCATATGTCTTTTACAAATTATCACAAAGCCCGGTTTTTAACTTTTTGAATTTATATAAGTTAAGATTAAGATCTGTCTTTCAATATAATGGAGCATCTCTTTTTCTTAAGAATGAAATAAAAAATTATTTCCTTGGAACACAAAAAATATTTCATTTCGAATTGAGACATAAGAACCCCCCCAATTCTGAAATAAATCAATGGAAAAATTGGTTAAAGGGTTATTATCAAAATAATTTATCTCAGTCTAGATTAGTACCACAAAAAAAAAAAAGTAGAAATAGCATAAATCAACACTCTATACCTCAAAATAATCATTTAAACAAATGGGATTCATATGAAGAAAACCCAGTAATTAACTTTAAATCCGAAAAAAAAAATGTTAAAAAACAATATAGATATGATCTTTTATCATATAATTTTATTAATTATGAAGATAAGAAAAACTCGTCTATTTATAGATTACCATTACAAGTAAATCATAACCAAGCGGTTTTTTATAATTACAACGAACATAAACGAAAAATCTTTAATATGCTAGTAGGTATCCCTGTCAATAATTATCTAGTAGAAGATAATATTATAAATAGAACAAAAAGAAAGACCAATTCGGATAGAAAAGATTTTGATTGGCTAATTCTCAATTTTTGTCTTAGAAAGAAGATGGATATTAGGGCCTGGATCAATATGGATAGTGACACCAACAGTAATAAATATACTAAGACTAGGGCTAATAATTATCAAATAATTGATAAAATCGACAAGAAAGGTCTTTTTTATCCCACGATTCATCAAAATCAAGAAATGAACCCATCCAATCAAAAAAAAAAACTTTTTGATTGGATGAGAATGAATGAAGAAATATTAAGTTGTCCCATATCGAATCTCGAACTTTGGTTTTTCCCAGAATTTTTGATACTTTATACTTCGTATAAGATTAAACCATGGTACATACCAATCAAATTTCTACTTTTAAATTTGAATGTAAATGAAAATGCCAGTGAAAATAAAAAAACGACAGGAAAGAAAAAACGAGATATTTTTCTATCAATATTTTCAAATGAAAAAAGATATCTTGAATTAGAAAAAAAAAATCAAAATCAAGGAGAAAAAGAATGCACAATCAAAACAGATTTTGAATCAACTCTCTCAAACCAAGAAAAAGATATTGAAGAAAATTATGTAGTATCAAAGATTAAAAAAAATAAAAAACAATCCAGGACCAACATGGAAGTGGAGTTTTATTTCTTACTAAAAAGATATTTGCTTTTTCAATTGAGATGGGACGATTCTTTAAATAAAAAAATGATCGATAACATCAAAATATATTGTTCCCTGCTTAGACCGATAAACCTAAGAGAAATTACTATAGCCTCTATTCAAAGGGGAGAAATAAATCTGGATCTTATAATGATTCAGAAAAATTTCACTCTTACAGAATTGATTAAAAGGGGAATATTACTTATCGAACCAGTTCGTCTGTCTATAAAAAATGACGGACAATTTATTATGTATCAAACTCTAGGTATCTCGTTGGTTCATAAGAGTAAGCACACAATTAATCAAAGGTACCGCAAAAAAGGCCTTGTTGATACGAATAATTCTGATGAATTCATTTCAAAACATCAAAAGATGACTGAAAATAGAGACAAAAATCATTATGATTTGTTTGTTCCTGAAAGTATTTTATCCCCTAGACATCGTAAAGAATTGAGAATTCTAATTTGTTTCAATTCTAGGAATAGAAATGGTATGCCTAGCAATGCATTTTTTTGTAATGAAAATAAGGTAAGGAGTCTAGTTTTGAATAAAAGCAAAATAAATCAAAATACACTAATTAAATTAAAGTTCTTTCTTTGGCCTAATTATCGATTAGAAGATTTCGCTTGTATGAATCGCTATTGGTTTGATACCAATAATGGCAGTCGTTTCAGTATGGTAAGGGTACATATGTATCCGCAATTTAAAAATGAACTGAGCCGTGTACTGGAAAAAAGTAAAATAGGGATTGATTTTATTTACCGTACTTTATTGCGTATATGAAGACAAAAAGATGCACACATGTATTGTTTTACATTCCATTATAATACATGATAATAATTCAATGACATATCAATATCTAGAAATGATACAAAAATCTTCTTAGTTTATTGTTAAATTTTAGGTATAATTTTTTATCTTTTGTGAGTGCAGACAACTATCTTTTTTTTTATTTACCTACTCGAATCCAATTTTAAAATTGGGAATTATTAACAAAATTAAGATTATTGTATTGTCTATGCCAAAAAAAAAAATGAGTATAATTATTATTATTGATCAATAAAAATATCTAGCAATAGCAATAAAGGCCGGCGGGGAGGGGGGGGAAGATTTCATTTTATGGTAAAAAAATCATTCATTTCGGTTATTTCAAACGAAGAAAAAGAAGAAAACAGGGGGTCTGTTGCATTTCAAATACTAAGCCTCAGTAATAGGATACTCAAACTTTCTTCCCATTTGGAATTGCACAGAAAAGACTATTCATCTCAGAAAGGCCTCCGTAAAATTTTGGGAAAACGCCAAAGGATGCTGTCTTATTTGGCAAAGAAAAATAGAATACGTTATAAAGAATTAATTAATCAGTTAGATATTCGGGAATCAAAAACACGTTAATTTTAATTTGAAGAGGCTTTTTGAATTATTGAATTATTTGATTTATTAGATCTTGACTTTTATTTTAATGAACTTATTTTCACTTTTCAGTAATTTATGAAAGAATGAATCGAGGAAAAAGAGAACCTTATGAATATACCAGCTACAAGAAAAGACCTCATGATAGTAAATATGGGTCCCCACCACCCATCAATGCATGGTGTTCTTCGCCTCATTGTTACTCTCGATGGTGAAGATGTTATTGACTGTGAACCAATATTAGGCTATTTACACCGAGGAATGGAAAAAATTGCGGAAAACCGAACAATTATACAATATCTGCCTTATGTAACACGTTGGGATTATTTAGCTACTATGTTCACAGAAGCAATAACGGTAAATGGACCGGAGTTGTTGGGAAATATCCAAGTGCCTAAAAGAGCCAGCTATATAAGAGCAATTATGTTGGAGTTGAGTCGTATAGCTTCTCATCTGTTGTGGCTTGGTCCTTTTATGGCAGATATTGGGGCACAGACTCCTTTCTTCTATATTTTTAGAGAAAGAGAATTAGTATATGATCTATTTGAAGATGCCACCGGTATGAGAATGATGCATAATTATTTTCGTATCGGAGGAGTAGCGGCTGATTTACCTCACGGCTGGATAGATAAATGTTTAGATTTTTGCGATTATTTTTTAATAGGAGTTACTGAATATCAAAAACTTATTACCCGAAATCCTATTTTTTTAGAACGAGTTGAAGGAGTAGGCATTATTGGTAGAGAGGAAGTAATAAATTGGGGTTTATCAGGACCAATGTTACGAGCTTCTGGAATACAATGGGATCTTCGTAAAGTTGATCGTTATGAATGTTACGACGAATTTGATTGGGAAGTACAGTGGCAAAACGAAGGAGATTCATTAGCTCGTTATCTAGTCCGAATTGGTGAAATGACAGAATCCATAAAAATTATTCAACAAGCTCTAGAAGGAATTCCGGGGGGGCCATATGAGAATTTAGAAATCCGATACTTTGATAGAGAAAGGAATCCAGAATGGAATGATTTTGACTATCGATTTATTAGTAAAAAACCTTCTCCTACATTTGAATTGCCGAAACAAGAACTCTATGTGAGAGTTGAAGCCCCAAAGGGAGAATTGGGAATCTTTTTGATAGGAGATCTGAGTGGTTTTCCTTGGAGATGGAAAATTCGTCCGCCGGGTTTTATCAATTTGCAAATTCTTCCTCAGTTAGTTAAAAGAATGAGATTGGCTGATATTATGACAATATTAGGTAGCATAGATATCATTATGGGAGAAGTTGATCGTTAAAATGATAATTGATACACCAGAAGTACAAGATATTAATTCTTTTTCTAGATTCGAATTTTTAAAAGAGACCTATGGAATTATATGGACCCTTATTCCTATTTTTACTCCTGTATTGGGAATCACAATAGGTGTACTAGTAATTGTATGGTTAGAAAGAGAGATATCCGCAGGGATACAGCAACGTATTGGACCTGAATACGCCGGACCTTTGGGAGTTCTTCAAGCTTTAGCAGATGGGTCAAAGCTACTTTTCAAAGAAAATATTTTTCCATCTAGAGGAGAAACTCTTTTATTCAGTATCGGACCGTCCATTGCGGTTATATCCATTTTAGTAAGCTATTCAGTAGTTCCTTTTAGTTCTCACCTTGTTTTAGTGGATCTCAATATCGGTGTTTTTTTATGGATTGCCATTTCAAGTATCGCTCCCATCGGCCTTCTTATGTCAGGATACGGTTCAAATAATAAATATTCTTTTTTAGGTGGTCTACGAGCTGCTGCTCAATCGATTAGTTATGAAATACCATTAACTTTATGTGTATTATCAATATCTCTACGTGCGATTCGTTAAGATATAAAGTGGTCTCTATTCCTTCCTTTCTAGGAAAAAAGGCGGAATAATTTGAGTAAATATCTTCATTTTTTATTCATTATTCAGATGGATGAACTAAATCAGATAGTTATATGAGTGAAAGAAAACAGCTTATATAATATATATATTATATAAATATAAATTCGCAGTCAAAAAAGTGAGTCTCATTTTCTATGTATAAGAGTTAGAGAGTTGAGCGGAAATAAACATAAGCATAAGAAAGCGGTTGCCCCAAGATTGGGTGATTCGTCATCCTGACTTGAAGCGGGTTCAAAAGATCAACCATAGTGAGTTTTCACTATCCTTTGTATGTATTCTCATACATGTATTACCTTAACAGATGATTGAACAAAAACGAGTGGATGGTTAGAAACACCAAGATACACAAAGGATTAGTAATGAAAATTATGTAAAAGAATATTTCTGCATAATATACAAAGAATATTAATTGAGGCTTTATGTTGGTAGAAATGATCAGGCAGTACTCCCGATGATTCCGATCCAGAGTATGCTCCTATTCGTCGATTAAATAAATGACTATTGGAAACGAAATAATCCTTTATTGATTTCTTTTTGATTTTGTAAGTCTCCTTTTTCCAGAAACAGAAAGAAGAATAGAAACGAAAAAAAGATTTTTTTATTCTTTCTTTATACTTTTATCCTTTCCTTTCTATATCCATATTTATATAGATATAGATAGAATTCATATCATAACTTCTAAATTAATGTATAATTCTTTTTCATAAGTGAAAAGGACGAGTTATTTCAATTTTTATAAGTTAGAAGGAGTATTTCATTGAAGAAATAAGTTATTACTCAACAAAGAAAAATTGAAATTATTATTGAAATCATTAAATAAAGGATGAGATCAATTCAGAAGTACTTTGATTTTTCTATTTTTCATTATTATATTATTATATATATAGAATAATGAAAGCAGAACAGACAGAATTAAATTGGTCTAATTCGGGATCGTACAATAAATTTTTACCTTATCCATCGTATAAACATATCAAGATAAAATAATATTGACCTGATCCCTAGATTTATTTATGGTCCTCAAGGAGCCGTATGCGGTGAAAATCTCATGTACGGTTCTGGACTAGCGATGGTAACAGTGATGGTATCACCGACTATGATTATCTAATAGTTCAAGTACAGTTGATATAGTTGAGGCACAATCAAAATATGGTTTTTGGGGATGGAATTTGTGGCGTCAACCTATAGGGTTTATTATTTTTCTAATTTCTTCCCTAGCAGAATGTGAAAGATTACCTTTTGATTTACCAGAAGCAGAAGAAGAATTAGTAGCAGGTTATCAAACCGAATACTCGGGTATCAAATTTGGTTTATTTTACGTTGCTTCCTATCTAAACCTATTAGTTTCTTCATTATTTGTAACAGTTCTTTACTTGGGCGGTTGGAATATCTCTATTCCGTACATATTTGTTTTTGATTTTTTTGAAATAAATAAAACATATGGTGTTTTTGAACCGACAATTAGTATGTTTATTACATTAGCTAAAACTTATTTGTTCTTGTTCATTCCTATCACAACAAGATGGACTTTACCTAGGCTAAGAATGGACCAGCTATTGAATCTTGGATGGAAATTTCTTTTACCTATTTCTCTCGGTAATCTATTATTAACAACTTCTTCCCAACTCTTTTCACTGTAAAAGAAGATGATATCCTATATTCTCAACTTGGATCAAACAAGAGAAATAAACAAACATAAGATTATTCATAATATATTCACAATATGTTCCCTATGATAACCGGGTTCATGAATTATGGTCAACAAACAGTACGAGCTGCAAGGTACATAGGTCAGAGTTTCATGATTACCTTATCCCACGTAAATCGTTTACCCATAACTATTCAATATCCTTATGAAAAGGTAATCGCCACGGAGCGTTTCCGCGGTCGAATCCATTTTGAATTTGATAAATGTATTGCTTGTGAAGTATGTGTTCGTGTCTGCCCTATAGATCTGCCCGTCATTGATTGGAAATTGGAAACTGATATTCGCAAGAAACGATTACTTAATTACAGTATTGATTTCGGAATCTGTATATTTTGTGGTAACTGTGTTGAGTATTGTCCAACAAATTGTTTATCAATGACTGAAGAATATGAACTTTCTACTTATGATCGTCATGAATTGAATTATAATCAAATTGCCCTAGGTCGTTTACCAATGTCAGTAATTGACGATTATACAATTCGAACAATTTTGAATTCTCCTCAAATAAAAAAATAAATAAATCCTTGATGAAAAAAAGATCTTGAATTACTAGGGGTCATTAAATAAATGAGTTTTTTCCTTTTGTTTGGTCTCAATAACTACAAACCTCAACTATTGATTGGTTAGTAAGAAGTACGTCGTAATTTGGATTGAAAGGATTGAAAATTCATTATCATTAATTACTATATCTGACATTATTTCGAAATGTATAGTTTCGTATTCGAACTACTCTATTCAAACTCTATTCATATAAAACATGAAATTAGTCCAATAACTGTACCCCACAGTAATTCACACCCCTTAGGATTTAATTCAATTAGAAATCTCTTATGAATCATCAACAATTTTTTCTGGTCTGGTCTCAATAAGGTCATGAAAAACATTTCGATTTATTTACCTCTTATTTTACATATAATGGATTTGCCTGGACCAATACATGATTTTCTTTTAGTCTTTCTGGGATTAGGTCTTATCTTAGGAGGTATAGGAGTAGTATTACTTAACAACCCAATTTATTCTGCCTTTTCGCTGGGATTAGTTCTTGTTTCTATATCTTTATTATATATTCTATCAAATTCATATTTTGTAGCCGCTGCACAACTCCTTATTTACGTGGGAGCTATAAATGTTTTAATCATATTTGCTGTGATGTTCATGAATGGTTCAGAATATTACAAAGATTTTAATCTTTGGACCGTTGGGAATGGGTTTACTTTGCTGATTTGTACAAGTATTTTTGGTTTACTAATAACTACTATTACGGATATATCATGGTACGGGATTATTTGGACTACAAGATTAAACCAGATTATAGAACACGATTTGATAAGTAATAGTCAACAAATTGGAATTCATTTATCAACGGATTTTTTTCTTCCATTTGAATTCATCTCGATAATTCTTTTAGCGGCTTTGATAGGGGCAATTACCGTGGCGCGCCAATAATAAATCTATAAAATCGGTAACAGCAATCCAAAATAAACTCCATTCTGTGTTATCACAATTATTTACCTTCAATTAGAATTTAAAATTGTTTATGTTTAAAATATAAAATAAAAATTCTTTTATTCGATCTATTACCAATATATTTCTTTCTTCCGTACTTTTTTTATATTATAGTCAATTGAATCTTTTCTATTATTGTTCATATTATATTGAAATGAATCGAAATTGATAAGGAGTTGGTCAATGATGCTCGAACATGTACTTGTTTTGAGTGCCTACTTATTTTTTATCGGTATCTATGGATTGATCACCAGCCGAAATATGGTTAGAGCTCTTATGTGTCTTGAACTTATACTGAACGCGGTTAATATAAATTTCGTAACATTTTCTGATTTTGTTGATAGTCGCCAATTAAAAGGAAATATTTTCTCCATTTTTGTTATAGCCATTGCAGCCGCTGAAGCAGCCATTGGACCAGCTATTGTTTCGTCAATTTATCGTAACAGAAAATCAACTCGTATCAATCAATCGAATTTGTTGAATAAGTAGTATGAATGATCAGTAGTAATATGAATGATAAGTAGTATTAACCATACAAATTAGAATATTCATAAATTCGAATTTAGTATGTATTATACATAATGTATGATCATGTTTGCGAAAATATAAGAAATCAAAGTATCTTAGTTCTCTCCCATGAGTCGAGCCGGAAGTAGATTGATTATAAAGATTCTGGCAAATATAAATCATTGATTCATCTGGTATCTAAATATATGATTCATTTACATACAAGTTTACTAGATCGAAAATTTATTATTAAAAAAGAAAAAAAAAGATTATAGATCCAATGTCACATTCAGTAAAGATTTATGCTACGTGTATAGGGTGTACTCAATGTGTCCGAGCTTGCCCCACAGATGTATTAGAAATGATACCTTGGGATGGGTGTAAAGCTAAACAAATAGCTTCTGCTCCAAGAACAGAGGACTGTGTGGGTTGTAAAAGATGTGAATCTGCCTGTCCAACGGATTTCTTGAGTGTTCGAGTTTATTTGTGGCATGAAACAACTCGAAGTATGGGTCTAGCTTATTGATACTTTCCAAGAACCTACTTGAATACGCCTACAATTTGATTTTTTTTGCCTTTACCGACAAAAACCCGTGCTCAATATATTATATATTGAGCACGGGTTTTTCTGGTCCAAGTGTATCTTGTTTTTACCACGAATTATTTTCCTTGGTTAACGATAATTGTAGTTTTGCCAATATTTGCAGGTTCCCTAATTTTCTTTCTTCCTCATAGAGGAAATAAGGTAATTAGGTGGTATACTCTTTGTATATGTATAATCGAACTCCTTCTAACAACCTATGCATTCGGTTATCATTTCCAATTGGACGATCCATTAATCCAACTGACAGAGGATTATAAATGGATCGATTTTTTGGATTTTTCCTGGAGATTGGGAATAGATGGAATTTCGATAGGACCTATTTTGCTGACGGGGTTTATCACTACTTTAGCTACTTTAGCGGCTTGGCCAATTACTCGAGAATCCCGAGTATTCCATTTCCTGATGTTAGCAATGTATAGCGGTCAAATAGGACCATTTTCTTCTCAAGACCTTTTACTTTTTTTCATCATGTGGGAATTAGAATTAATTCCAGTTTATCTACTTCTAGCCATGTGGGGAGGAAAGAAACGTTTGTATTCAGCTACAAAATTTATTTTGTATACTGCAGGAAGTTCCGCCTTTTTATTAATGGGAATTCTAGGTATTTGTTTATCTGGTTCTAATGAACCAACATTAAATTTTGAAACATCAGCTAATCAATCGTATCCTGTAGCACTCGAAATGCTATTCTATATTGGATTTTTTATTGCTTTTGCTGTCAAATCGCCGATTATACCCTTACATACCTGGTTACCAGACACTCATGGAGAGGCACATTACAGTACTTGTATGCTTCTAGCTGGAATTTTATTAAAAATGGGAGCGTATGGATTGATTCGGATCAATATGGAATTATTACCTCACGCACATTCTATATTTTCTCCTTGGTTGATGATAGTCGGCACAATTCAAATAATCTATGCAGCTTCAACATCTCCTGGTCAACGTAATTTAAAAAAAAGAATAGCTTATTCCTCTGTATCTCATATGGGTTTCATAATTATAGGACTTGGTTCTATAAACGATACAGGACTTAATGGAGCCATTTTACAAATAATCTCTCATGGATTTATTGGCGCGGCGCTTTTTTTCTTGGCAGGAACGAGTTATGATAGAATACGTCTTGCTTATCTCGATGAAATGGGTGGAATGGCTATCACAATTCCAAAAATATTTACGACTTTCAGTATCTTATCAATGGCTTCTCTTGCATTACCGGGCATGAGCGGTTTTGTTGCAGAATTAATAGTATTTTTTGGAATACTTACTAGCCAAAAATATCTTTTAATGACAAAAATACTAATTACTTTTGTAATGGCAATTGGAATGATATTAACTCCTATTTATTCATTATCTATGTTACGACAGATGTTCTATGGATACAAGCTTTTTACTGCGACAAACTCTTATTTTGTCGATTCTGGTCCGCGAGAATTTTTTGTTTCGATCTCTATTCTTTTACCCGTAATAGCTATTGGTATTTATCCAGATTTCGTTTTCTCATTATCAGTTGACAAAGTCGAAGCTCTTCTATCTAATTCTTTTTATCCATCATTTTTGTGAGTAAACCAAAAAAGCAAACATAAATCAATCATATGATTTTAAAAAGTGTTTGTTCGACACTTAAAAATAAGTCCTTTTTTTTCTCCTAAGTTTGAGTAAAATAAATTGGAAGTTTATTATAACCAGGTATGTAATCCAGGGAGAACCCTTTGAATCAAATCAAAGGGTTCTCCCTGGATTACACGAAGTTTTATTTTATACACTTATGCTGTCTTATGTTTATTTTCTATTTATCAAGTCCTTTCTTTATTTTTAATTCAATTAGATGTTAATGTAAATGAACCATAACTATGCAACCCTATTCCTAATAAATTAACCCCAAAATAGCATATCCAAATTATAAAAAAGCCCATCGAGGCTACAATTGCGGAATTTACACTTTCAATATCTTTATTTGTTCGAGTATGTAAATAAATCGAAAATAGGGTCCACGTAATAAATGCCCAAGTTTCCTTCGGATCCCAATTCCAATATGATCCCCATGCTTCATTAGCCCATACTGCTCCCGAAAGAATACCTATGGTTAAAAAGATAAACCCTAGACTAATAATACGATAACTCCAAAGATCCAATTGTTGAATCAATTGAAACCTGTAATAATTCCTAGAAGAAAGAAAAAAAGTGTTTGGTAAAAGATTATTTTTTTCTCTCACGTATTGAATCTCGCCCAGGGAAAACGACTCATTTACGAGATTATTGATTTTACTAAAAATCCTTAGGAATTTTCGAAATGTAATGACTAGAAGAGCTAGTGATAATAATGATCCGCATAAAAGAGCTGCATAGCCCAATACCATCATACTTACGTGCATCATTAACCAATGGGATTGGAGAGCTGGTACTAATATTTCGGATTGATGCATTTCAGTTAAAAGGCCCGAAGTAGCAAAACCTTGGGTAAAAATAGCACTTGGCGTGGTTATTGCGTTTAAATTTAAATAGTTTTTATACTTTTTAAAATACGGAACCATATGAATAATGGAGAAACTCCATGAAAGAAAGATTAATGATTCATATAAATTACTTAATGGTAAATATCCTAAATAAATCCAACGAGTAATTAATAATCCTGTTATACAGAAAAAAGTAGTCATCATCCCCTTTTCTGACGAATCATATAGTCCTACGATTTCATCGACTAATAAGGTTATCAAATGAATTGTAATTACAATTGAAACGACCGAAAAGGATATATGAGTTAATATATGCTCTAAAGTTGAAAATATCATAAACAATTTTAAATTAAAATAAAGGAAAGTTCCTCAATTCCCAATTTTTAGGATAGGAATTAAAATTGGGAATTGAATTCCATATAGGACTTATTCTTTTAGAATATGTCATGCCGCCACTCGGACTCGAACCGAGATGCTCTAGCACTGCTTCCTAAGAGCAGCGTGTCTACCGATTTCACCATAGCGGCTTGTTCTAAATTATAATAACCTATTTTTATTCAATCGTCGAGATTGAAGTAATCAATTCAATATATATTATATATATTTAGGAAAGAATTTAGGAAAGATTAAAATAAAGATTGTTGAATAAAAACTTTATTTAAAAATTAGAAATTTAACGTAACGATTTTAATAATAATCCGTATTTTTATTGGTCTATTTTTTAGTTATAGTGTTAGAATGTTCGTTTTATTTAACTTAACTACTGGGATTTTAAAATACTTTCTTTTTTTATGCTCGAATAAAATCTAACTGGATAGTTATAACCTCACCTCAATCTATGGATTGAACTCAAAACGTTCTTTATGACTTGCATTTTCTTTTGACTTAGTTTTTTAATAATTCATTTCTTACTGATTTATTTTATGAATCTTAAAAAATGCATTTTTTCGATGACATAAAAATACTATCTTTATGTATCACGATTTTGTTAATATATGCAGGGGATTGTAACTCTTTGCATAGCTTTGTATTAAATGTCAGTGTTGGTTTTAATTGTGTAGAGAATTTGTCTTAAGATTTAGCAAACAAAATATTGGTAGGTTTTGGGCCAGGCTAGGTATATTATGTAATAAAAGATTTCAACTTCTATCATAAGTATATCGTATTTCATATCATAATTGTAGCGTACTTAAAAAAAAAAAATCATTTTTATTTTATAAATCAATTTATGTATATTACTTAAGTATATATTTCTATATTAATTATAGAAATATATACTTGTTGATTGATCTTTCAGTGGAAACATAGGGTCTAAAATTGGTGTATTTTTTATATAATCGTATTTTTAGTATAATCACTTAAAAAAGGGTTTTTCTTAATTGAATTTGCTTAAATTAAAAATTAGGGATATATAGTAATAATAATTTATAGAAAAAATGGTTTAGAGAATTTTAAACTTAATTAATTAATTTTGACTACAAATTATATATATATTCTTCTATAATTAGTTTAATTAAGTATAATTTAAGTATATTAGATATACTAAATACTATAGTTATTATTTTATACCATAAAATAATAAACGAGAAAAATCTTTTATTCTTGAATCGATGGGGATTCTTATTTTCCCCACCCTAAAAACAATAAAGCATACTCAAAAGAAACGTTAATCCTGTGCTTGCGTTTATTCTTTTTTCAAACAAAAGAGTATAGTATTATAATTTATATTTAAATTTATATAATTTAAATTTAGTAGACACAAGAATCCTTTTTTATTATAAAAGCGAAACCACTTCAATTTACTATTGCTATTGATTCGGTCAAAACAAAACATTAGAGAATATCCATTTTTCCTTTTATTTCTATTTAGATATTTTTTATTATATATATTTATATATATTAATAGATAATAGAATACATAAATTTATAATATATAATTTATAATAGAATTATAAAATATAATTATTAAGTTAATATAATTTATAGTTTTTATAATATAGTTTTTATAATCTTTTGAGTATTATTTAAAATTAATATTTTATTTTATATAAATTAAGTATTTGTATTTTATTTTAAAGTCTAAAATATTAATTTTAATTCTAAAATGTAGTACTATATTACGTAAGAATTTACTTAAGAATATAATACAAATTCTTATAAATTATTTTTTTAACTTATAAAGATTTCCAATTATAAACAAATAAGACTGACTGCTTTTCGAATCAGAACAACTCAGATTATTCCAATCTTTGATTATTTATTTGTTGCATAAAAAAAACTTTTTGAATTCCTTGTAGAAAGAGATTTACCTAACGAAAAAGCTTTCAATGCTGCCCAATATCCTTTCTTTTTCCAAATATTTTTACGAATCCGCTTTTTTGAGATAGAAGTACGTTTTTTCGGAACTGCCATTAAAAATTATAATAAGTTTTAATCCCTATAGTTGGATGTCAAAGACATCTATTGTTCAAAACCAATTGTTTTTTTTCTTATTAATTATCTAGCTATCTATTTATTTTCTAGATTGTACTCCCTTCATAAAAATATGAATATAGAAAAATCGCGTAATTAAATAAATAAAAAAAGTACGGGGAACAAAAAAAATAATAAAATAAAAAATATTTTTATTTTTTTCTATTCCCGACAATATCGAATAATTCATATTTAGTTTATTGGTCCTCTTATATCCTCATTCAAACCCATACCCATATCTATAAAATTGAAATTTGCTATGCCATATAAATCTAATAGATTAACGTTGATATGATAATCAAATAAAAACAAAAAAATACAAACAAAAAGATTATACCTTTCTTTATATCTCTATTTTATATCTCTGTCTAGTTTCTTTTTGTCGTCCTACATTGATTTATAGGTAATAAAAAGGGCAAAAATACATAATAAAAAAGATCAAAAGTTTTACTAAACCAACCCCTTGTATTAAATTAATATAAAAAAATAAAAAAAAATATTAAATCTAAGTAAAAAAATTACTATCTTTTTTTCTTTTCTATGAATTATTAATTTAATTGGTCAAGCTTCCAAAAAGAGCAAGAGTCTATATAATTTGAATTTTAAAATGTGCAAGAGACTAGTACTTAATCTATTATCTCTTAAAAACTAAAAACGCCAAGCTAAATAATTTTCTAAAAGATATCTTAATAATTCCTCCTTTTAATTTTATGTTAAAGTTAAATTTTGGATGTCAGAGTTTGGAGATCAGAGCCTTTTATAAAAAAATAAAAGTCTAATATTAAAATTATATTACAATAAAAGACAATCAATTAGTTCCAAAATAAATTTTCAGAATAACTCCAAAAGAAATAACTTTATTGGGGATAAGTTAGGTTTTTTTTCTGATTCAGATCAAATACTGGTTTTGGTATAATTATTTATCTTTGCTTTATCAATATATAAATTAGTGTAATACGAAATAATAATGAAAATGGAAATCTCCATTTTCATTTTTTGGATATTCATCAAATTTGACTTAATAATAATATAATAATTGAATATTAATATTTAATATCAATATTACTATATAGTACTTTTTTTTCATCGTTTTCAATAGTAATTTGTTCATATCATTTGACAAATTTTAACTTCTTTATTTGAAATATTTAAAATAGTTGAAAAAGATTCAGAATAATTATAAAATTCTAGATTTTATTTTGTCTATTTTAAGTTTTTATTTTATTAACTGACCCCTTATCATTTCAAAAGAAATAAGAACCGGTAAATCAGAAACAATTAATTAAGATAAAAATAAAAAGACTTTTTAAAATTTATTTTTATGGAATATATATATCAATATTCATGGATTATAGCTTTAATCTCACTTCCAGTTCCGATATTAATAGGAGTAGGACTTTTACTTTTTCCAACGGCAACAAAAGATCTTCGCCGTATGTGGGTTTTTCCAAGTGTTTTATTGTTAAGTATAGTTATGCTTTTTTCAACTTATCTAGTTATTCAACAAATAAATAAACCTTCTATCTATCTATCTATATGGTCTTGGACTATAAATAATGACTTTTCTTTAGAATTTGGCTATTTGGTTGACCCACTTACTTCTATTATGTTAATATTAATTACTACTGTTGGAGTCTTGGTTCTTATTTATAGTGACAATTATATGTCTTATGATCAGGGATATTTGCGATTTTTTGCTTATATTAGTTTATTCATTACTTCAATGGTAGGATTAGTTACTAGTTCTAATCTAATACAAATTTATTTTTTTTGGGAATTAGTTGGAATGTGTTCTTATCTATTAATAGGTTTTTGGTTCACACGACCTACTGCAGCAAATGCTTGTCAAAAAGCTTTTGTAACTAATCGTGTCGGAGATTTTGGTTTATTATTAGGAATTTTAGGTTTTTATTGGATAACGGGCAGTTTGGAATTTCGGGGTTTGTTTGAAATATTCAATAACTTGGTTTCTAATAATGAGGTTAATCATTTATTTGCTACTTTGTGTGCTTTTCTATTATTTGCTGGTGCAATTGCTAAATCTGCCCAATTTCCCCTTCATGTATGGTTACCCGATGCTATGGAAGGGCCTACCCCTATTTCAGCTCTTATACATGCTGCTACTATGGTAGCGGCTGGAATTTTTCTTGGAGCTCGGCTTCTTCCGCTTTTCATAGTTATACCTTATATAATGAATCTAATAGCTTTGATAGGTATAATAACATTATTTTTAGGGACCACTTTAGCTCTTGCTCAAAAGGATATTAAGAGGGGTTTAGCTTATTCTACAATGTCTCAATTGGGTTATATGATGTTGGCTCTAGGTATGGGTTCTTATCGGGCTGCTTTGTTTCATTTGATTACTCATGCTTATTCCAAAGCATTGTTGTTTTTAGGATCTGGATCTATTATTCATTCAATGGAAACTATTGTTGGATATTCTCCAGATAAAAGTCAGAATATGATTCTTATGGGGGGTTTAAAAAAACATGTACCAATTACAAAAACATCTTTTTTATTAGGTACACTTTCTCTTTGTGGTATTCCACCTCTTGGATGTTTTTGGTCCAAAGATGAAATTCTTAATGATAGTTGGTTGTATTCACCAATTTTTGCAATAATAGCTTTTTCCACAGCGGGATTAACTGCATTTTATATGTTTCGGATCTATTTACTTACTTTTGAGGGACATTTAAATGTTTATTTTCAAACTTACAGTGATAAAAAACGAAGTTCTGTTTATTCAATATCTTTATGGGGGAGAGAAGAGC